AATAAGATGCCTGAGGAAAAGGGCTATCTTGATAGGATAGATTATACAATTAAATTGTTCTTATTATATATTTTAGAATTAAACTAAATCTAAAGAAATCAAAACTCTTTGTGCATCTTACACTAATATATAGAAAGATAAGCTAAATAAGCTACCAGGTTCATACCCTGTTTATAGAAGTAAAATCTTCTTCTTTCCAATCATATTAAATTCAAGTAAAATATTATTCATTATAATAATAATTAGAGGAACATTAATTACTCTAAGATCTAGAAATTGATTAGGAATATGGATAGGAATAGAAATTAATTTAATATCTTTTATTCCTTTAATTTCAAAAAGAAAAAATAAAAACTCATCACAAGCTATAATAACATATTTTCTAGCTCAAAGAATTGGCAGAATAATTTTATTATTTTCAGTTATTATAAACCCTATATTTATATTTATAATTGAAGTTCAAAATAATTGAATTAAAGATTTAATTATATTAAGTTTAGTTATTAAATTGGGGGCTGCCCCCTTCCATTGATGATTACCAAGAATAATAAGAAATTTAAATTGAACTGAATGTTTCATTATAATAACTTGACAAAAATTAGCTCCCTTAATAGTTATAAGAAATTTATTACCTAAATCTACTTTATTATACAGAATTGTAATTATATCAGGTTTAATTGGAAGAGTGGGAGGTTTAAACCAAACATCATTACGAAAAATATTAGCATACTCATCAATTAATCATTTAGGGTGAATATTAATATTTTTATCTATAAGCACTTTATGATATAAATATTTAATTTTATATTCTATTCTAATGATATTAATTTGCTATATATTAAATTATAAAAATGCATATTTCCTTAATCAATTAATAACAAATTCCCCTTCCATAATAGAAAAATATGCATTTATTATAATAATATTAAGAATTGGAGGATTACCACCATTTTTAGGATTTTTACCCAAATGAATAACTATTCAAAGAATAATTAATTCTAGAATATTTGGTTTAATTACTATTATAATATTAATATCATTAATAACATTATTTTATTATTTACGTATAATAATTCCATATATTTTATTTTATTCAACTATAAATAAATGAATAAAATTTAAAGAAATTAACAAGATATTTTTATATATAACTTTTAGAATTAATTTACTTTTACCAATTTTCACAACTTTAAGATTTTTTTAAAGCTTTAAGTTAAATAAACTATTAACCTTCAAAGTTAAAAATACATAAATGTAAGCTTTAGTATAAACACCTTTAGATTTGCAATCTAATATCATAAATTTGACTATAAAGCCTGATAAGAGGTAATTAACCATATATAAATTTACAATTTATAGCCTAAAATTTCAGCCACCTTATCAATTGAATAAATGATTATTCTCAACAAACCATAAAGATATTGGTACATTATATTTCATATTTGGTATATGATCAGGAATAGTAGGGTCATCTATAAGATGAATTATTCGTGTAGAACTAGGACAACCAGGCTCATTTATTGGAGATGATCAAATTTATAATGTAATTGTTACAGCTCATGCTTTCATTATAATTTTTTTCATAGTTATACCAATTATAATTGGAGGTTTTGGAAACTGATTAGTGCCTTTAATAATCGGAGCACCTGATATAGCATTCCCACGAATGAATAATATAAGATTCTGATTATTACCTCCTTCATTAACATTATTATTAACAAGAAGTATAGTAGAAATAGGTGCCGGTACAGGATGAACAGTTTACCCTCCATTATCAAGAAATTTATCACATAGAGGAGCCTCAGTAGACTTAGCAATTTTTTCATTACACTTAGCAGGGGTTTCATCAATTTTAGGTGCAGTAAATTTCATCTCGACTATTATAAATATACGACCAGTAGGTATAACTCCTGAACGAACTCCTTTATTTGTTTGATCCGTAGGAATTACAGCCCTACTTTTACTGCTATCATTACCAGTTCTAGCTGGAGCAATTACAATACTATTGACAGATCGAAACTTTAATACATCATTTTTTGATCCTACAGGGGGTGGAGATCCTATTCTATACCAACATTTATTTTGATTTTTTGGTCACCCAGAAGTTTACATTTTAATTTTACCCGGATTCGGATTAATTTCCCATATTATTAGACAAGAGAGAGGTAAAATTGAGGCATTTGGGGCACTAGGTATAATTTATGCAATAATAGCAATTGGTTTATTAGGGTTTATTGTATGAGCACATCATATATTTACAGTAGGAATAGATGTAGATACCCGAGCTTACTTTACTTCAGCAACTATAATTATTGCAGTACCTACAGGAATTAAAATTTTTAGATGACTAGCAACATTACATGGAGTTAATTTAATATATACTCCTTCAACATTATGAGCTTTAGGATTTGTATTTTTATTTACAATTGGTGGATTAACAGGGGTAATCTTAGCAAATTCTTCTATTGATATTGTATTACATGATACTTATTATGTAGTAGCCCATTTCCATTATGTTTTATCTATAGGGGCAGTATTTGCAATTATAGGAAGATTTATTCAATGATATCCTTTATTTACTGGATTAACTATAAAGAATAAATGATTAAAAATTCAATTCTTAACTATATTTATTGGAGTAAATTTAACTTTTTTCCCACAACATTTTTTAGGATTAAGAGGAATACCTCGACGTTACTCAGACTATCCCGACTGTTACACAACATGAAATATTGTTTCATCTATCGGGTCAACTATATCTATAATTAGAATTTTAATATTCATTATAATTATTTGAGAAAGAATTGTAGCAAAACGATCAGTAATTTTTAGACATAATATGTCATCAAGAATTGAATGATTACAAAAAACACCACCTGCAGAACATTCATATGCTGAATTACCTATTTTAACTAATTTCTAATATGGCAGAATAGTGCAATGAATTTAAGCTTCATATATAAAGATAATATCTTTTATTAGAAATCGCAACATGAGGCAATTTAACATTACAAGACGCTATATCTCCTTTAATAGAACAATTAATTTTTTTCCATGATCATACATTAATAATTTTATTAATAATTACTATCATAGTATCTTATATTATAATTTCAATTATAAGAAATAAATATATTAACCGATATTTACTTGAAGGACAAACTATTGAATTCATTTGAACATTAATACCAGCAGTAACTTTAATTTTCATTGCCTTACCATCTTTACATTTATTATATTTAATTGATGAAGTTAATAATCCTTCAATTACTTTAAAAACAATTGGTCATCAATGATATTGAAGTTATGAATATTCAGATATAAACAATGTAGAATTTGATTCATATATAAAACCATTGAATGAATTAAATAATAATGAATTTCGATTATTAGATGTAGACAACCGAGTAGTATTACCTTTTAATATACAGATTCGAGTTTTAGTAACAGCTGCAGATGTTTTACATTCATGAGCTGTACCAGCATTAGGTATCAAAATTGATGCAATCCCTGGACGACTAAATCAAGGAACTTTTAAAATAAGACGACCAGGTTTATTATATGGACAATGTTCTGAAATTTGTGGAGCTAATCATAGATTTATACCAATTGTAATTGAAAGAGTACCCACAAATAAATTTATTAACTGATTAAACTCAAACTCATTAAGTGGCTGAATAGTTTAAGCATTGGTCTCTTAAACCAATATATGATATATTAACAAATATCCTTAATGGTAAGAAATTAGTTTAAAATAAAACATTAACTTGTCAAGTTAAAAATACATAATTGTATTTCTTAATCCCTCAAATAGCTCCTCTATGATGAGAAACTTTATTTATTTTATTTTTAATAACCTTTATTTTTATAAATATAATTATGTACTATAACAAAATAAATAACCCTAAAATAAATGAAGTTAAAAATATTAAAATTAATCAATTTAAATGAAAATGATAACTAATTTATTTTCAACTTTTGATCCTGCCACTTCTATTTCAATTTCTATAAATTGATTAAGAACAATTTCCTGCTTTCTATTAATCCCTTTAACATTTTGAATAATACCTAATCGAATTAATGTAATCTTAAATATAATTACAAAAACATTAAATGATGAATTTAAAATATTAATAGGTCCTAACTCAAAAGGAATGACATTAATAATAATTTCATTATTTATATTTATTTTAATTAATAATATTATAGGATTATTACCTTACATTTTTACAAGATCAAGTCACTTAATTTTCACTTTAACTATAGCTTTACCGCTATGATTAACTATTATATTATATGGTTGAATCAATCATACTAATCATATATTTGCTCACTTAATTCCAGCAGGAACACCAGCAATTTTAATACCATTTATAGTAATAATTGAAACAATCAGAAATATTATCCGACCAGGTTCACTAGCAGTACGACTAACAGCAAATATAATTGCAGGGCATTTATTAATAAGTTTATTAGGAAATAATTCAATTAATTCAAATATTATATTACCATTAATCTTAATAATTCAAATTATATTAATAATATTCGAATCAGCAGTTTCACTGATTCAAGCATACGTTTTTTCAGTATTAAGAACATTATATTCTAGAGAGGTTATATAATGAAATTACATAAAAATCATCCATTTCATTTAGTAGACTATAGACCATGACCATTAACAGGATCAATTGGAGCTATAACTTTAACATCAGGAATAATTATATGATTCCATAAAAATGAAATATATTTATTTTGATTAGGAGTAATAATTACTTTATTAACAATATATCAATGATGACGAGATATTGTACGAGAAGGTACCTTCCAAGGTATACATACTATTAAAGTTACTGAAGGATTAAAAATCGGAATAATTTTATTTATTATTTCAGAAGTTTTCTTCTTCATTTCATTTTTCTGAGGATTTTTCCATAGAAGCTTAGCACCAACTATTGAATTAGGGATAACATGACCCCCAAAAGGAATCAAAACATTTAATCCAATAGAAATTCCTTTATTAAATACTATAATTTTATTATGTTCAGGTATTACAGTAACATGAGCACATCACAGATTAATAAATGGAATACATAGACAAACAACAAAAGCATTAACATTAACGGTAATGCTGGGGTTATATTTTACTATATTACAAGCATATGAATATATTGAAGCACCTTTTTGTATTAGAGATTCAGTATATGGGTCATCATTTTTCATAGCAACAGGATTTCATGGAATTCATGTAATTATTGGAACTACTTTTCTAATAGTATGTTTAATACGACATGTTATATGTCATTTTTCCAAAAATCATCATTTAGGATTTGAAGCAGCTGCATGATACTGACACTTTGTTGATGTAGTATGATTATTCCTTTATATTTCAATTTACTGATGAGGTAGTTACTTTTTTAGTATAAAAAATATATTTGACTTCCAATCAAAAGATCTTAAATTAAGAAAAAGTAATATTAAAAACAACATTATCTATTATAACAGCAACAATAATTTCCATAATATTAATAATATTATGCACAATTATTTCAAAGAATTCTATTATAGATCGAGAAAAAATATCACCATTTGAATGTGGTTTTGACCCAAAATCATCAGCACGATCTCCTTTCTCACTACAATTTTTCTTAATCGCAATTTTATTTCTTATTTTTGATATTGAAATTGCAATCATATTACCAATAATTGTAACATTAAAAATAAGAAATATTTTATCATGAGCACTAACAATAGCAGGGTTTATTATAATTCTTATTTTAGGATTATACTACGAGTGAAAAAATAATATATTAGAATGAACATTTTGGGGGTATAGTTAAATATAACATCTAAATTGCAATTAGAAGGAACTAATTATAGTTGCCCTCAAAAGTAATGAAGTAAAAATTACATTTAGTTTCGACCTAAATTTAGAGAAAATATCTCCTTACTTATTTAATCGAAGCCAAAATAGAGGCTTTCCATTGTTAATGGAATCATTGGTTTATAGTTTAACCCGATTAAAAGAGAATGAAGATATCTGAAAGAAGCTGCTAACTATCTTTCAAAGCGGTTAAATTCCGTTTTTCTCTTATTTATATAGTTTAACTTAAAACACTTCATTTTCAATGAAAAGATGAATTAATTCTATAAATATTTGAGAAGATTCCTTATCATAATAGCTTCAATATTAAGCTTTAAATTTAAGCTACCCAAATCTAAATAATAATTAATATAAAAGTTAACAAAATAAAAGTACAAAAAAAAATCTTAACATTATTATTTTGGTAAAATAATAATAATTTTCTTAAAAAAAGTATATAAGTAATAGTTATTTTAGATATAATATATTCACCTCACCCTATATCTATAAAATCAAAATACAATTTAGAACCATATAAAGAATAATTGTAAATATAATAAGTTCTAAAATTAGGTATAAACCATATAGAACCTAAGAAATTAATTAATAAAGGAGTTTTTAAACCAGAAACCGTCCCAATTCAAGATATAAAAGATATTTCATAACCAATTCACCCTCCTAACATAACAAATAATAAAGGTATTAATTTACATTCAAGACTTATAACAAGTAAATCAGGAAAAGGAAATAATAATCAACTAAGTATGCTACCCCTAAAAATTCCTATAAAAACCAAAAAAATTATAGATTTATTTATAATAAAATCTTCATGAAAACTTAAACTTCTTATAAATCCTTTATATTCAGTCATAATATAATATATTAAACGGGTTCTATAAGAAACAGTTAAACCAACAGACAAAAAAAATAATAAATAAATAAATAAATTAAAATAAGAAAAAGTTAATGTTTCTAAAACTAAATCTTTTCTATAAAAACCAGATAAAAAAGGTAATCCGCATAAAGAAAAATTAGCAATAGAAAAACAAGTTCTAGTATAAGGTAACTGATTAACTAACCCTCCTATATGACGAATATCTTGAGAATCATTTATACAATGAATAATTAAACCTGCACATAAAAAAAGCAAAGCCTTAAAAAAAGCATGAGTTAATAAATGAAAATAAGCAATCACAGGATAACCAATAAATAAAATTCTTATTATTAAGCCTAATTGTCTTAAAGTAGATAAAGCAATAATTTTCTTTAAATCATATTCAAAATTAGCACCTAACCCAGATATAAATATTGTTAATATAGATAAAACAAGAAAAAAAGATAAATTAAATTGGTATAAAAGATTACTAAAACGAATTAAAAGATAAACACCAGCAGTAACTAAAGTAGAAGAATGAACTAAAGCAGAAACAGGAGTAGGAGCAGCCATAGCCGCAGGTAATCAAGAAGAAAAAGGAATTTGAGCACTCTTAGTAAAAGCCGCTAAAATAATAAAAAGAAATAAAATATAACCTCAATCATTAAAATATAAATTATAATATAAAAAATGTCAACTACCTGAATTAAATAATCATCCAATCCCTAAAATAATACAAACATCCCCAATACGATTAGTAAGAACAGTCAATATCCCCGCATTATAAGACTTATAATTTTGAAAATAAATAACAAGACAATAAGATACTAATCCTAAGCCATCCCAACCTAATAAGATTCTAACAAGGTTAGGTCTAATAATTATAAATATTATAGATAAAATAAATAATAAAACTAAAATTAAAAAACGATCCCTATGAAAATCATTTATTATATAAATATGTCTATAATAAATTACCATTGAAGAAATAAATATCACTCTACCCATGAAAATTAAAGATATTCAATCCAAAAGAAGAGTTATAACTAACGAACAAGAATTAATAGTCAAAATTTCCCAATCCATAAACAAAAAATAATCCATAGAAAAAAAATAAATTCCCAAAGAAAATAATAAGATGCCTAAAAAAAAAATTAAATAAAATCAAAAAATATATTTACCTAAAAAATTCATTAACCTGAAGTAAAATACACCAATAACACCACAAATTACTATTCTAAATAAACTATTCAAGTTAAAATCACATAATAAAAATATTTGTTATTATAAATAAAAAATTCAAGGGTAATAAGTGAAAAATAAGAATTAAAAACTCACGAATATTACCCGATCTTTCATATTTTAAACCTCTATATAAAATACCGTGTTGAGTAATAGAATATAAATAAATTCTGTAACAACATCTTAAAAAAGAAGAAAAAGCCAAAAATAATATAGTAAAAGTTCTTCAACTTAAAATTCTATTAATTAAAAGAATTTCACCTAAAAAATTTAAAGAAATAGGACTAGCCATATTATTAACACAAAGTAAAAACCAAAATAAAGATATAGTAGGTATGAAATTAATATAGCCTTTATTAATTAATAATCTACGACTATGACTACGTTCATAAATAATATTAGCTAAAGCAAATAAACCAGAGGAACAAAGACCATGACCAACCATAAGAATCAAAGAACCTTCTAAACCAAAAATATTAAATGTCATAATACCTCTAATCACTAAACCTATATGAGCTACTGAAGAATAAGCAATTATTGATTTAATATCTACTTGACTCAAACATAATAAACCAACCATAAAACCACCAAATAAACTTACAATAATTCAAAAATAATTAAATTCAATAAACTTCAAAAATAAAATAACACGATATAATCCATAACCCCCTAATTTTAATAAGATGCCTGCTAAAATTATAGAACCAGAAACAGGAGCTTCAACATGAGCCTTTGGTAACCAAAAATGAACAAATACTATAGGTATTTTAACTAAAAAAGCAAGAATCAAAGATAAATAAATATAATAATTAAAAAATGATAAATCAATTAAAAAATAAAATAAAGTAAAATAATTATTATAAATATAAAAAATACAAACTAATAAAGGAAAAGAAGCAAATAAAGTGTAAAATAATAAATATAATCCAGCAGCAAAACGTTCAGGTTGATAACCCCACCCAAAAATAAGAAATAATGTAGGAATCATTCTAGATTCAAAATATAAATAAAATAAAAATAAATTAGAAGTTGAAAAAGTTATAACAAGTAAAAATAATAAGATTAATAAAATTAATAAAAATTCCTTATTATAATTATATAAATATAAAATTTTACTTCTAGCTATAATTATTAAAAATAAAATTCAAACAGTCAAAATAATTATACAATAAGAAATAACATCTATACCATAACCAAAACTTATACTTCTATAATAAATAGTAAAAGGTAAAAATAATAAAATGCCTGACAAAATAATTAAAGTAAATATAATTAATCATCAACAGTTAATTAAAGGGATTAAAAAAATAATAAACATAAAAATCTTTATCATGACAAAATAGATAATCTAGATAATAAATCATTACCATGACTACGAATTATATTAACAAGAATTCCTAAACCTAAAGCACCTTCACAAACAGAAAAAACTAAAAAAACTATAACAAAATATAATTCAAATCCACAATAAATAAATAATAAAATTAAACCTAAATATAAACATAATACTATAAATTCTAATCTAAAAAGAGTTAACAACAAATGTTTACGGGTAGAAGAAAATACAATTACCCCTCTAACAAATATAAAAACTAAACAGAAATTAATTAAAATAATAAGTTTTAATAGTTTAAATAAAAACAATGATCTTGTAAATCATAAATAGGAAATCCTTTAAAACTTCAGTAAAAAGAAACACTTATCTTTAATCCCCAAAATTAATATTTTAATAAACTATTTACTGAAATGATAATCATATTAACTATTATAACAACATTATCTATTACTTTCATATGATTAAATCACCCATTAAGTATAGGTATTACTATTATTATTCAAACAATTATCATCTCAATAATTTCAGGCATAATTTTAAGATCATTCTGATTTTCGTACATCATTCTAATTACAATATTAAGAGGAATATTAGTATTATTCATCTACATAGCAAGAGTAGCATCAAATGAAAAATTCAATATATCCTTTAAATTACTAACTGTAAATATAAGATTATTAATTATAAGAATTATTTATCAATTTATATTTGATACAAATGATAATGAAACAATTAGAAATATTAGTAATCCTGAAAATTTATCATTAAATAATTTATTTAATATAAAACATAAATATATAACTATAACAATGGTTATATATTTATTCTTCACAATAATTACTGTATCATTTATTGTAAATATTTCTGAAGGGCCTTTACGTGTAAATAAAAAATAATGAATAAACCTTTACGAAAAACCCATCCTTTATTTAAAATTATTAATAGATCATTAATTGACCTACCCTCACCTTCAAATATTTCATTATGGTGAAATTTTGGATCACTACTAGGAATATGCTTAATAATTCAACTATTAACTGGTATTTTCCTAGCAATACACTATACAGCTAATGTAGAATTAGCATTCAATAGAGTTGTACATATTTGTCGAGATGTAAATAACGGTTGACTTATTCGAAATACTCACTCAAATGGTGCATCATTATTTTTCATTTGTTTATATATACATGTAGGACGAGGAATATATTATGGTTCTTATAAATTAATAATAACATGAAATGTGGGAGTACTATTATTATTCTTAATTATAGGAACAGCTTTCTTAGGTTATGTATTACCTTGAGGTCAAATATCTTTATGAGGAGCAACAGTAATTACTAATTTATTATCAGCTATTCCATACTTAGGAAATGATATCGTAAAATGATTATGGGGTGGGTTTAGAGTAGATAATGCTACATTAACACGATTCTTTACATTACATTTCTTATTACCTTTTGTAGTAGCAGCAATAGTAATAATTCATTTATTATTTTTACACCAAACAGGAAGAAATAACCCATTAGGATTAAATTCAAATTATGATAAGATCCCTTTCCATCCATATTTCTCAATCAAAGATTTAATAGGAATAATATTTACATTAACTTTATTTAGATTATTAATTTTATTAGAACCTCGAATACTAGGGGATCCCGAAAATTTCATCCCAGCAAATCCATTAGTTACCCCTGTTCATATTCAACCAGAATGATATTTCTTATTTGCATATGCCATTCTTCGATCAATTCCAAATAAATTAGGAGGAGTAGTAGCAATAATTTTATCAATTGCTATTATTATTATCTTACCATTAATTAACAAAAGAAAATTTCAGACAACAGCATTCTATCCTATAAATAAATTATTATTTTGAACATTTGTAACAATTATAATATTATTAACATGAATTGGTGCACGACCAGCAGAAGAACCTTTCATTACTACAGGTCAAGTATTAACTGTTTTATACTTTATATACTTTATTGTTAACCCAATAATTTTAATATTTTGAGACAAAATCAATAATTAGTTAATTAAGCTTTAGATAAGCATTTATTTTGAAAATAAAAAAAGATAGTTAAATTCTATCATTAACTTATCACTTAAATCAATGAACTATAAATAGAAGGTGATAAAACACACAAAAGAAGAAAAGAAAAGAAAATAATTTAAAGATATAGGTAAAAATACCCTTCAAGTTAAATATATCAACTTATCATAACGAAAACGTGGTAAAGTACCACGAACCCAAATAAACCAAAAAATAATAAAAGTAACCTTGATATAAAATAAAATAGAAAAAATATCACAACCAAGAAAAATAATTACAGTCAAAAATCTTATAAAAATAATATTTATATATTCAGATAAAAAAATAAATGCAAAACCTCCTCTTCTATATTCAACATTAAATCCTCTGACTAATTCACTTTCACCTTCTGCAAAATCAAAAGGAGACCGATTAGTTTCAGCCAAACATGAAGAAAGTCAACAAAAAAATAAAGGAACAGACAGTAAAATAAATCAAACATCACATTGATAAATTATAAAATTAATAAAATTATATCTTGATACAAAAATAAAAAAACAAAGCAAAATCATAGCTATACTTACTTCATAAGAAATAGTTTGAGCCATAGCACGCAGCCCTCCTAAAAGAGCATATTTAGAATTAGAAGATCACCCAGATAATATAACACCATAAACACCTATACCTGTACAACATAAAAAAAATAATAAACCAAAATTAAAACTATATAAATTAACAACATAAGGAAATAAAACCCATAAAGAAAAAGATAAAATCAATATAAAAATAGGAGAAAAGTAATAAATAATAAAATTAGATATATAAGGATAACTTTGCTCCTTAAAAAATAATTTAATACCATCAGAAAAAGGTTGTAATAAACCTATAAAACCTACCCTATTAGGACCTTTACGTAATTGAATATAACCTAAAACCTTACGCTCAAGTAATGTAACAAAAGCAACAGCAATTAAAATAAAAATTAATATAATAATATAACTAATAATAAAAATTACTATTTGTAATAAAAATTACATTTATAAATTCTAAATTTATCGCACTAAAATTCTGCCAAAATAGTTAATAATCATCAAAATATAAAATAATTATTATTTACACTTGGTCCTTTCGTACTAAAATATAAAACAAATTTGCAGATAGAAACCAACCTGGCTCACGCCGGTCTGAACTCAGATCATGTAAAGATTTAAAAGTCGAACAGACTTAGAGTTTTAGCTTCTGCACCAAAAACTTTCTTTAATCCAACATCGAGGTCGCAAACTTAATCCATTAATAAGGACTCTCCGGAAAAATTACGCTGTTATCCCTAAGGTAATTTAATCTTGTAATCTAAAAATTAGGATCAAAAAATACATAAATAAATGAAAAATTAAAATTGAGGGTTATAAAATCCTCAACATCGCCCCAACAAAATTTTAACCCAATTCTTAAAATAATTATAAACTAAAATAATAAGAAATTAATTAAAATAAAATTCTATAGGGTCTTCTCGTCTTGCAAAAAAATTTAAGCTTTTTAACTCAAAAATTAAATTAATAAATATTTAAATAAAAAAAGTTGATCCCTCGTAAAACCATTCATACAAGCCTCCAATTAAAAGACAAATGATTATGCTACCTTTGCACAGTTAAAATACTGCGGCCATTAAAAATTAATCATTGGGCAGGTCAGACCTATAATTGAAAATCTACAGGACATGTTTTTGTTAAACAGGCGAAGATCAAATTTGCCGAATTCTTATACTTAAATATACAAAACTACTAATTCTATCATTATTACTAAAAATAAATAATTAATAAATAAAGTTTAATAAAAATCTAAATTCATAAATAAATAAAAATAAAAAAAAAATTAACTATAACGAAATAAATGATGGCCGTTACTAAACCTACAAAAATTTAATAATAAATATAAATTATAGAATTAATAAAGAGCTTATCCCCTATATTATTAACTAATCCTATTAAAATAAATAAATTTATATAAATAACAAAAATTAGTATTAATTAAATTAATTTATTAAACAACCAGATATTTAAAATTGAATAGCATATAACTCCTATAATAAAATTAAAAATTATTATGAAACATAAACTATCATAATATTATATCTCTTTTAATTTCGGGATAATTAATAATAATTAATTAAAAATTAATAAACCCTGATACAAAAGGTACTACAAAAAAAGTATACTTTAATAAAATATATATAAATATTCCTTCACAGTACTAATACACTATAATAAAAATAATTAATTCAATAAAAATTACTAAAAATAAAGTTGTTTCTATAAAATAAATAATTAATAAAAATATAAATAAATATATTATTAATCAAGTCAGGATGAATTGCACAAACCAAGATATTAATGTAAATAATACTATTCCTAGAACATAACTTGATAATTCCAACTCCACTTTCCAGTAAAATTACTTTGTTACGACTTATTTCACCTTAATAATGAAAGTGACGGGCGATGTGTACATAATTTAGAGCTATAATCATTTTTATAAAATAATAAAAATTACCTTTAAATCCTTTTTATTTTAACTTAAAAATTCAAGATTAAAATCCAATAAATAACATTAAATGTAACCCATTAAACCTTTTATATTGCTGCACCTTGACCTGACATAAATTACATTAATAAAAATTAGAAAATATCCTAAAAAAACATTCAACGACAGAGATATACAAACAAAAAATAAAAGTAAAATCCAACGTGGATCATCGATTACTAAACAGGTTCCTCTAAAAAGACTAAATTACCGCCAAATCCTTTTATTTTAAAGATCTTAACTAATAATAACATGATTCAAATTTACATTCAGTATAATAGGGTATCTAATCCTAGTTTAAATCCTGAATTTCATATAATAATAAACCAAAAGATTATATATAAACTAAAATTTCACCTAACAGAAAAAAATTAATCTTTAACATAAATAAAAAATATTAATCAAAATAAATTAACTAGAATAAATTGTGTAACCGCGAATGCTGGCACAACATTTTACTATTCAAATTAAATAATAACTAGATTTGTAGATATACAAACTATTAAAACTAAAATTAAAAACTAAAATTAAAGAAATCAATTAATCATTTAGAAAAATAATTCACACAAAAATTTATATATAATATTATAAATAAAGCTAATTTCAAAGACCAGAATCAAACCTAATTACTTAATTTTAACAAAACCAGATTACGGAACCATTTAATTACCTATCCCCTCTCCCCATTCTAGTCCCCTACCGCTATAGTCACCCCCACCAGGCTACCGCCAATAAATTATTTTCATAAGTCCATTACTATCTATACCCCAGTTACATCCGTTAAGCCCTTACATAGTCTGTTACTATACGCTATCCTCATTACCTATACTCTGTGTGTCACTATTCCCCTTATATTTAAGCTTTTATTCTTATATCTCTCTCATTACCCTGTCCTCCAGTTATCTCCTTATCTCCTATAGTGTTATCCCCCCATACGATCAAATACTTGCCTATATATGTCCTCCTTCGGTGTCTCTATCTCTATTCTAGCCCCAAGTTACCCCAGCATTACCTTATAGTCCTACCCACCCCCTAAATAGTCTCTACCCCCCAGGAACCCCCGGCTGAGCTACCCTTTTCTTTTAAAATTGTAAAGCATGTAAAACATTACAAAGATAAAAAAATAGTAAACTAAAAAAGAATGAATTTTCATAACAAAATAATTTTGCATAAAAATTAAAACCCAAAAAATTTAAAAAAATTTTTCAAAAAAAAAAATTACTAACAAATTAAAAATTCAAAAACTAAAATCAATTAACCTTAATTAAAATTAACTAAACTGAAATCATTTAATTTAAAAATCTAATATATATCTTGCCAACAAAACATAAATTATATAAAATGTAAATCATCAAAATCGACATGATCAATTCTAAATCATCTTATTGCACAAAATGCTCATACGGAACCATTTTTATAATAGAATTTATAAACAAACAACAAATTATAAAATTTCAATTTTTTTCATTTATAAACCTATAAAAAATCAAGTTTAATTTTTAAAATAATTAATAAAAATTAAAATCAAAAAATCATTAATTAGTAAATAGCTCCGTACACAAAAATATAAACTATTCATAAATAGCATGAAAATAATAATTACATTAAATTAAACATAGATAACAGACTCCAGATTCAGCAACTACTGCCGAAGAAGTATTTTATAAAAAAAAAAAGAAAGATTAACATAGCCTTCAAACCAGATACAACGGAGATTAAGGGAAATCCTAAAATAAGAAATTAATTAAAATAATAATTACACGTAATTACAGATACGAAAGTACGGACAAAGCCTTGACTAAAACTAGATATCTGCTGAAAAAGTTATAACCTTAAATTAAAGTCAGCACGTAACTTAGTAACAAGATTAATCTAGGTTTGAAGGCCATCTCATTATAATAAAAACAAAATGAAATGTTCATAACACCGAACACCCTAAAAATTAAAGGCTAACAATGACAAAAATAAATAATTAATAAAAATTAAAATACAAGATCTATCAGCAGCTATATATCAATCATTAAAATTAATTGAAAATCTACAAAAATAATAATTACATTAAATTAAACATAGATAACAGACTCCAGATTCAGCAACTACTGCCGAAGAAGTATTTTATAAAAAAATTAGTCTGATAGCTCATAAAATAATTAAAATTATAAAATTAACAAAAAGAAAGATTAACATAGCCTTCAAACCAGATACAACGGAGATTAAGGGAAATCCTAAAATAAGAAATTAATTAAAATAATAATTACACGTAATTACAGATACGAAAGTACGGACAAAGCCTTGACTAAAACTAGATATCTGCTGAAAAAGTTATAACCTTAAATTAAAGTCAGCACGTAAAAATAATTAAATTAAATAGTTGCATAGGTGACTACAACAACTATAAAAATTAAAATATATAAAACAAAAATAGCTCCGTAACATAATTCATAAGCATAAAACTTACTTTATATAAGAAATACTATTACCCCTCTTTTAATAAAAAGAAAAAAAAGAGGGGTAAAAT